TTTTAGTAGTCTTATAGTAGTCTTAGATTTTGCATTTTGATGAGCCTCGTTTTGAGGAATTCATGGAATAATGAATTAAGGAAGAAAAAAGAATATAAACAAGGATACATAACATAAAAAAAAGAATAGATAAGACGATATTCGACCTCCCCCTACATATTTTATTTCTTCTCCTATACAAAAACCAGCAAGACCTACTCCATTGATAATTCCATCAATGAAACTTTTATCAAAAAAATGCGTTAGTTCGGCTAATCTTCTTATACCCAGAATAAAGACCCTAGTATAGAAAACATCTATATAACCACGATTATATGACCAACTGTATATCTTTTTTTTTACTTGATCCAAAAAGAACTTTTTTGGATTCCCTTTTGCAAGGGAATTTTTCAAATTCAAATTCTGAAAAAAAGAATAAGAGGATCCATAGCATATATATGCTATGAATAGACCAAAAATAGCTAAACTTACAGAAGAAATTGCATTAGTGAAAAACTCATATGAATTTATGGAATTTTCTTCGAAAAAGCTTATTGAAGGAGTTAGCCACTTTGATAATATGCTTAACTCCGATATTCCATTATCCCTTACTCCATTATCAAAATGGATTCCTATGGATCCAATGAACAAAGTAAAAAGCAGTAATATAAGAAGAGGAAATAGCATAGTATTTCCAGTTTCGCGAGGATAGACAAAAGTGTTTTTAGCTCCAAAGGGAGTACTAAAGAATCCTAGCCTATTTCTTGTATTACCAGGAATTTTGGGTATATTTTGTGAAAAAAAAGAAACTCCACTCTTCATTGTTGATAAAACAAAATCCCCATTGACTCCTTTGGGTATACTTTTTCCCCATAAGGATATTGAATACAAAGAACATTCTTTAGTACTACTGTAATTTTGAAAATGAACACGCAAATACCCATCAAAAGTAAGTAAATATATCCGAAACATATAAAATGCAGTTAATCCCGCAGTAAAAGAGGCTATAATTCCAAAAAAAGGTGAATACAACCAAGTATTACTAAGGATTTCATCTTTGGACCAGAAGCAAGCAAGAGGTGGAATACCACAAAGAGAAAGTGTACCGCATAAAAAAGTGGTTCTTGTAATAGGAACATATTTTTTTAAACCACCCATAAGAACCATATTCTGACTTTTATCTGGTGAATATCCAACAAGAGGTTCCATTGAATGAATAACGGATCCAGATCCCAAGAACAATAAAGCTTTCGAATAAGCATGAGTGATCAAATGGAATAAAGCAGCTTGATAAGAACCTATACCCAGAGCTAACATCATATAACCCAATTGAGACATTGTAGAATAGGCTAAGCTTCTTTTAATATCTCTCTGAGCAAGAGCTAAAGTCGCTCCTAAGAAAAGTGTTATTGTACCTACTAAAGAAATGAAACTCATTATCAAAGGCAGGGATATGAAAAGAGGAAGAAGTCGAGCTATAAGAAAAATCCCCGCAGCAACCATAGTTGCTGCGTGTATAAGAGCCGAAATGGGAGTGGGTCCTTCCATAGCATCGGGTAACCATACGTGAAGAGGGAATTGTGCAGATTTTGCAACTGCACCAAGAAATAATAAAAAAGCACATAAAGTAGTAAGTAATGAATTAATCCCATTATTAGGAATCCAGTTATTAGCTATTTTGAACAAATCCCGGAACTCTAAACTACCTGTTACCCAAAAAAAACCTAAAATTCCTAATAACAGACCAAAATCCCCTACACGATTAGTTACAAAAGCTTTTTGACAAGCACTCGCTGCAATTGGTCGTGTAAACCAAAAGCCTATCAATAAATAGGAACACATTCCCACAAGTTCCCAAAAAAAATAAATTTGTATCAAATTGGAACTAGTAACCAATCCCAACATGGAAGTATTAAAAAAACTTATATAAACAAAAAATCTCAAATATCCCTCATCGTGAGACATATAATCGTCACTATAAATAAGAACCAAGATTCCTACAGTAGTAATTAGTATTAACATAATAGAAGTAAGGGGATCGATCAAGTATCCAAATTCTAAGGAAAAATCATTATTGATGGTCCAAGACCATAGATATTGATAGATAGAACTCCCTTTTATTTGTTGAATAGACAGGTGAACTGAGAATACCAGAGCTATACTTAAGAGTAAAATACTAGGAAAAGCCCATATGCGACGAAGATTTTTTGTTGCTGTCGGAATAAGAAAAAGACCCAACCCCATTGACATAATAACTGGAAGTGGTAGAAGAGGGATTACCCAGGCATATTGATATGTATGTTCCATAAGAAAAGAAATAGCAATTTTTAATTGAAATTTATTGTTTCCGATTCACCAAACCTATTCTTATCTCTTTCTCAAGGAATTAAAAAACAAAAAATAAGAATAAGAAAAAAAACTGAAATTCTGAATTTTTCAAAATATTTCTCATTGAAATATTCAAAAATTCAGAATGGATTTAGTTGCTTAAATTAAAAAATTTAATAAAAGAATTTCGTTATTTAGTTATTAGATAAAAAAAGATATTTATTAAAATACAAAAAAAGATTGAATCATTTTACTTTCTATTCCTATTCTTTTTTTTTCTTTCTGTTAAAATGAAATAGCTCTATTGTTTGGTAACTAATTGATTGAATTTCAACTATATTTAAATTATATATTTCTAGGAAATTATCGAATATTCCTTACTTCATATAAAATGGAAATCCTAACGACTAGAATTATCTAAGTTTTAGAATGTCTTGTTTAAGAGACTAATTATTTTTTATTTTGACTGGAATTCAATTCTTGAATACCTTCTCAACTTAATTAACTATTTGAATTTTACCTTCTTTTTATCCTCCCATATGATATGAGGGCTTATCCCCCATACCTTATATTTATATATAGAATATATTTGATATATAAATTTTGATATATAAATTGTTTAAATAGAAAACCTTTGTATATAATATATCTTTGTATATATTGTATATTTTGTATATATTGTATATTATTAAAACAGAGTCTAAAATATATATGAAAAATACGCTAAAAAACTCTTGTCTTATCCACAAAAAACTCTTGTCTTATCCACGTTAGACAAAATCAAGTAGAAAATAATTTAAAATTTCGTTATCTTTCAGTATCTAAGTATAAATACTAAGAAAAAACAGAAAGAAGGATTGATTTGCGACAATAGATGTCTTTCACATACAACTAGAAAAAACTAATTCCCTTTTTCAATGGCAGTTCCAAAAAAACGTACTTCGATGTCAAAAAAGCGTATTCGTAAAAATATTTGGAAGAAAAAGACTTATTTTTCCATAGTACAATCTTATTCCTTAGCAAAATCAAGATCATTTTCTAGTGGTAACGAGCAGCCAAAACCAAAAGGTTTTTCTGGGCAACAAACAAATAAGCAGGTTTTGGAATAATCTGACTTTCCTAAAAAAATTCCAATTATTTATATTTAATATGAATGAATAATTTGGATTAATTAATGAATCTACTTTTATATGTTGAATTCCTGGGTAGAATATTCTTAGAACTAATCCCTCTGTTATTCTGTTATTATAGAACAAAAGTTTTCGGTATATTGTGTCCTCAGTATTCTTTTCCTATAAAAGAACTTTTGATAATAGAATCCTGCTATCTATTTTTTTATGAGGATTCTATTATCAAAAGTAGAGTATTTTTGCAAAAGGACTCTCCAAATCTCGACGATTTGCCAAAAAATAACTATTATTCTTTTAAGTTTACTATTATTTCAAGTTAGCCGCTATGGTGAAATTGGTAGACACGCTGCTCTTAGGAAGCAGTGCTCAAGCATCTCGGTTCGAGTCCGAGTGGCGGCATTCTCGAAAAAGAATACAATAGATTAGAAAATGGATTTAATTCGAAATTTCAAATTTTGTAATGGGACCTTCTCCTTATGCTATTTGTAACTTTAGAACATATACTAACTCATATCTCTTTCTCAACCATTTCAATTGTAATTACGATTCATTTGATAACCTTATTAGTTCGTGAACTTAGGGGATTACGTGATTCGTCAGAAAAAGGAATGATAGCTACTTTTTTCTCTATAACAGGATTCTTAATTTCTCGTTGGATTTCTTCGGGACATTTTCCATTAAGTAATTTATATGAGTCATTGATCTTCCTTTCATGGGCTCTGTATATTCTTCATACTATTCCTAAGATACAGAACTCTAAAAATGATTTAAGCACAATAACTACGCCAAGTACTATTTTAACGCAAGGTTTTGCCACGTCGGGTCTTTTAACTGAAATGCATCAATCTACAATACTAGTACCTGCTCTCCAATCTCAGTGGTTAATGATGCATGTCAGTATGATGTTACTAAGCTATGCAACTCTTTTGTGCGGATCCTTATTATCCACCGCTCTTCTAATCATTAGATTTCGAAAGAATTTCGATTTCTTTCCTAAAAAGAAAAATGAAAATGTTTTAAGTAAATTTTTATTTAGTGAGATTGAATATTTCTATGCAAAAAGAAGTGCTTTAAAAAACACTTCTTTTCCTTCATTTCCAAATTATTACAAATATCAATTAACTGAGCGTTTGGATTCTTGGAGTTATCGTGTCATTAGTCTCGGGTTTACCCTTTTAACCATAGGTATTCTTTGTGGAGCAGTATGGGCTAATGAGGCGTGGGGATCCTATTGGAATTGGGATCCTAAGGAAACTTGGGCATTTATTACCTGGACCATATTTGCAATTTATTTACATAGTAGAACAAATCCAAATTGGAAGGGTACGAATTCCGCATTTGTAGCTTCGATAGGATTTCTTATAATTTGGATCTGCTATTTTGGTATCAATCTTTTAGGAATAGGTTTACATAGTTATGGTTCATTTACATTATCATCTAAATGATTACATAACATAAAACCTTCATAAAATGAAGGTTTTTTTCTATTTTTGTTTGATTTGTGAACCCCTTTGAACGTCTTTTCAAAGGGGTTCACAAAAATTTGAAATAGATCTAATTAGACTTTTTTACTTTTTTCGGAATTTTTTGGTTTTTCCACTATGGAATATAGAGCGGACTAATTAAAAAAAGAAAATCCTATTTAGGATAATAATTGGATAAAAGGGCCTCTACCCTGTCAACGGATAGCGAGAGAACAAAATCTGGATAGATACCAATTCCTATTACTGGTAAAAAAATACAGATTAAAATAAAGAGTTCTCGTGGTCCAGAATCCACAAAATTTGCGTTTGGAACATGAAATAACTTATATCCATAGAACATCTGGCGTAACATAGATAATAAATAAATAGGAGTTAATACCATTCCAATTGCCATTAAAAAAGTAATTAGCATTTTTGGCATTAACATAAATTTTGGACTAGTAATTAGTCCAAAAAATACTACTAATTCTGCAACAAAACCGCTCATTCCCGGTAAGGCAAGAGAAGCCATTGAAAAGCTACTAAACATAGTAAAAATTTTGGGCATTGGTATAGATATCCCCCCCAGTTCTTCGAGATAAACAAGACGCATTCTATCACAAGCCGTTCCCGCCAAGAAAAAAAGCGTAGCACCGATAAATCCATGGGATAAAATTTGTAAAATAGCTCCATTTAGTCCAATGTTGGTTATGGAACCAATTCCTATAATTATGAAACCCATGTGAGATACGGAGGAGTAGGCTATTCTTTTTTTGAAATTTCGTTGACCAAGAGAAGTTGAAGCTGCATAGATTATTTGCACCGCTCCTATTATTACCAACCAGGGAGAAAACAGATAATGAGCATGAGGTAACAATTCCATATTGATACGAATCAATCCGTATGCTCCCATCTTTAATAGTATTCCCGCTAAAAGCATACATGTACTGTAATGTGCTTCCCCATGGGTATCTGGTAACCACGTATGTAAAGGTATAATTGGCAATTTGACAGCATAAGCAATAAGGAAGCCAAAATAAAGTAGTATTTCCAATGTTGCAGGGTATGATTGATTAATCAATCTTTCCATATCTAATGTTGGTTCGTTGGAACCATATAAGCCCATACCCAGAACTCCGATTAAGAAAAAAATGGAACCGCCTGCAGTATACAAAATAAACTTGGTAGCTGAATATAGACGCCTCTTTCCCCCCCACATGGATAAAAGTAAGTAAACAGGAATTAATTCTAACTCCCACATGATAAAAAAAAGTAAAAGGTCTCGTGAAGAAAATAATCCTATTTGACCGCTATACATTGCTAGCATAAGGAAATAGAATAATCTCGAATTCCGGGTAACTGGCCAAGCCGCTAAAGTAGCTAAAGTAGTAATAAATCCTGTCAATAAAATAGATCCTAATGAAAGTCCATCGATTCCCAATCTCCAGTGGAAATCAAAAACATCTATCCATTTAGAATCCTCCCTTAATTGCATTAAGGGATCCTCTAATTGGAAATGATAACAGAATGCATAAGTCATTAGAAGGAATTCTAATAAACAAATAGAAATAGTATACCACCTAACGGTTTTGTTTCCTTTATGAGGTAAAAAGAAAATTAATGAACCTGCAAATATCGGCAAAACAACAAGTATTGTTAACCAAGGAAAATAACTCATGATAAAGTAATAAAGACAAGATACGTTTTGACCAGAAAAGCCCATGCTCGATTATTTTGAGCACAGGCTTTTTCGGTAAAGAGGAATCAGACGATTCAAGTGGAGTTTTTTGTAACGTATCAATAAGATAGAGCCATGCTGCGGGTTGTTTCAGGCCCTAAATAAACGCGAACACTTAAAAAATCTGTTGGGCAGGCGGATTCGCATCTCTTACAACCCACACAATCTTCGGTTCTCGGCGCAGAAGCTATTTGCTTGGCTTTACATCCATCCCAAGGTATCATTTCTAATACATCTGTTGGACAAGCTCGTACACATTGAGTGCATCCTATACATGTATCATAAATTTTTACAGAATGTGACATTGGATCTAGAAATTTTCCTTTTCAACATAAAAATTTTCGATCTGGTAAAAATAAAATTAATACTCTATAAGTTAGATGTATTGTAGACACCAGACGAAGCAATGGTTTATCCAAACTTTAACAAATAATGTAATATATTTCTTAATCTGTTTGTGAGAAAGCGTGAAAAGAGCCAAGAGACTTGAATTTAAGGCTTCAACATTCATAATTATACGAATTCTACATACTAATTCGAATTAGCCAATAAATTGGCTATCATCTTTTCAATATAAATTATTGCAATTTGAATATTGCAATATCAATGAATTGCAATAATGCAAAATTCAAGCAAAATGAAATAAGTAAAAAAGAATAATCTGAAATAACCTACTTCAAAAAAAAGGGTATTCTCAAATAAAAATAAGAAAAGAAGACTCAAATTTTATTATTTTAAATCTTAATGTTCCATATTATTATATTATTATATATCCGTCTTTGTTTATTTGTTTAGAGGATTCTATGTCTAATTATTCAAAAAATTCGATTGATTGATACGAGTAGATTTCCTGTTACGATGGATGGAAGAAAGAATGGATAGTCCAATAGCTGCTTCAGCAGCCGCAAGGGCTATAACAAAAATTGCGAAAATGTCTCCTTTTAATTGGCGACTATCAAATAGATCAGAAAATGTTACGAGATTTAGATTAATTGAATTCAGTATAAGTTCAAGACATATTAGAGCTCTAACCATGTTTCGGCTTGTGATCAATCCATAGATACCAATCGAAAATAAATAGACACTCAAAAAAAGTACATGCTCAAACATCATTAACTAACTCCTTATCAATCTCGATTCATTTCAATATGAGAGAATTGAACCGATTCAATTAATTAGAATAGAACAATTACGCAACAAAAGAGAAAAGAAAGTATTTGTTGTGTTAACAGTAGATGTGTTTTACTAAATCAAAATTATTATTCTTTAGTTATTTTTTTTTTTTAGATTTGAAATTCTAAGAATTTTGATTCATTCCAAGTTCTAGGTATTTCTTATTGTCGCGCCATTGTAATTGCACCTATTAAAGAAACTAGAAGAATTAGGGAAATGAGTTCAAAGGGAAGATAAAAATCGGTTGCTAAATGAATCCCAATTTGTTGAACGTTATTTATGAGACCCTGTTCTACTATTTGGTTTGATCTTGTAGTCCAAAGAATTCCATACCATGACGTATCTGGGATAGTAGTCATTAGTGAAAAAGGAATAGTTATACAAAGGAGTGAAGTAAACCCATCTCCAATAGTCCAATAATTCTTATCTTTAGACCACTCGGAGCCATTTACAAACATTACAGCAAATATGATCAAGACATTTATGGCTCCCACATAAATAAGAAGTTGTGCGACAGCTACAAAGTAGGAATTTAATAAAAAATAGAATAAGGATATACAAACAAGAACTAATCCCAGCGAAAATGCAGAATAAATTGGGTTGGTAAGTAATACTACTCCTAGACCCCCTAGTAGAAGAACAAATCCCCCAAATAGCACAAGAATCTCATGTATTGGTCCAGGTAAATCCATTATGGATAAAAAGAAATTAATAGTATAAAATTTTTCATGAACTGAATAAAACTAAAAGATTCAAGGAAACAAAAAGGGATTAGGATATTTATATTTATATATATAAATTGTATAGTTAGAAATCATATCACGAAAATCTACTCTCATTTTAAATCATGAATAATTTGTAATAAGCAGTAGTTATTCATTTTTCTTTATAGTTAGTAAAAAACTATTAAAAAACTATTGGATTCTTCTAACAAAAAAATCCTAGTACCTAGTAATCAGTAATTGTTCTTGAATTCCAAGATTTTTCTTCGTCTATTTTACTTTGAGGCGAATTCCTAATTGTTTGAATTGTGTAATCTCCCATTATCGAGACTGGTAACCGACTCAAAGCAATTTGATTGTAATTCAATTCATGACGATCATAAGTAGAAAGTTCATATTCTTCCGTCATTGATAAACAGTTTGTCGGACAATATTCAACACAGTTACCACAAAATATACAAACTCCGAAATCAATACTATAATTAAGCAATTGTTTCTTTTTAATATCCTTTTCAAATCTCCAATCCACAAGGGGCAGATCTATCGGGCATACACGAACACATACTTCACAAGCAATACATTTATCAAATTCAAAGTGTATTCGCCCCCGGAAACGCTCTGATGTAATTGATTTTTCATAAGGGTAGTGAATCGTTATAGGTAAACGATTTGTGTGGGATAAGGTAATTATTAAACCTTGACCAATGTATCTTGCGGCGCGTATTGTTTGTTGACCATAACTAATGAACCCAGTTATCATAGGGAACATATTCTAAATATCTATGAAAAAGGTATGTTTCTTTCTCTTGTTTGTGAGAACTTTTGTGTTGAAGATATTCTTACTGTTATTGTATTATCTTATTTATAGTGAAACTAGTTGAGAAGAAGTTGTTAATAAGAGATTGCCGAGAGAGATAGGTAAAAGAAATTTCCATCCAAGATTTAATAACTGATCCATTCTCATCCGGGGTAAAGTCCATCTTATTGTGATAGAAATGAAGAGAAATAAAAAAGCTTTAGTTAATGTAATAAGGATACCCATTATCATTTCCAAAATTCCAACCATTTTATTCATTTGGAAAAATCCAAAAAAGGATATATAGGAAATAGAAAAATTCCACCCGCCTAAGTAGAGAACAGTTACAAATAAGGAGGAAACTAATAAATTTAGGTAAGCAGCAAGATAAAATAAACCATATTTAATACCCGAATATTCTGTTTGATAACCCGCTACTAATTCTTCCTCCGCTTCTGGTAAATCAAAGGGTAATCTTTCACATTCTGCCAACGAAGAAATTAGAAAAACTAGAAAACCTATAGGTTGACGCCAAAGATTCCATCCAAAAAAACCATATTTTGACTGTGCTTCAACTATATCAACCGTACTTGAACTGTTAGATAATCATAGTCGATGATAACATCACAGTTCTCACCGCTATTCCAAAACCGTACATGAAACCTTAGCTTCATACGGCTCCTCTATGATCAGAAAAAAGGATTATTTCGTTTCGGTCTTATCCCCCGCGGCCTAGATAGAATTAGGTAAGATAAAATGGATTGGAAAGTCCTAAATTAGACCAAAGCAATTCCGTCTGCTAAACTACTAAAAAGCGCTTCCGAATTGATCTCATCCTTTATGTAATAAAATGACAGTTTTTCCTTGTTCAGTAATATCGGTAATAACTTAATATTGGAATAAAATACTCGTTATATCAATTAATAAATGGAAAGAATTGGGTATTAGTTCATGAGGAATTCTGTATGAATCTCGATAAAAGAAAGAATAAATAAAGATCCTTTTTTGTATTGCATTACATATCTTTTGTCCTATTCTTCTTTTCCGGGGAAGGGGATACTTAAAAAGAAAAAAGGAATAAAGGGTTAATTCGTTCTTGATAGCCATTTCCTTAACAAGTGAATGGGAATATACTCTGGATCGGAATCCGAAGAAAGTACTACTTGATCATTTCCACCAATTTCAAGTTCTTATTATGATTCCTTTTATGAGGAAAAATGTCTAACGATTTAGATTTTCTCATTACTAATCCTTTATGTACTTTAGTGTTCCTAATCCCTCACTAACTTTTTATGGATTCTTTTATATCGTTATAAGTTCTAGTAATAACTTAAAATATTCTAGTATTCTAGTAATGGAATTTTATATCGCGAATCCTTTATTCTTGCCCGCTTCAAAATATGATGACTAATCAAACAATCTCAATCTTGGGGTAAAGAGTTTACTAAGTTTACTTCAACTTTTTTCTTTTTCTTGTACGTAGGAAATGAGATTTTATTTTTACTACAAATTAATAAGCTGTTTTGTTTCACTCATATAGCTATCTAGTTTAACTTACCGACCTGAATACAGAATAAGAAAAGGAAGATAAGTATTCAATGGATTTTAGAGGAAAAGTTCCTTTTTTAACGAATCACACGTAGAGATATTGCTAGCACACAAAAAGTTAATGGTATTTCATAACTAATAGATTGAGCAGCTGCTCGTAGACCGCCTGAAAAAGAATATTTATTATTTGAGCTATATCCTGCCATAAGAAGACCGATAGGAGCAATACTTGAAATGGCAATCCATAAAAAAACACCAATACTAAGATCAGCTAAAACAAAATGATATCCAAAAGGGATAACTAAAAAACTTAATAAAACGGATATGACTGCTATAGAGGGTCCAATGCTAAATAAAGGAATTTCTCCTCGGGATGGGAGGATATCCTCTTTAAAAATTAGTTTAGTTCCGTCTGCTATAGCTTGAAGCAGTCCCAGGGGACCGGCATATTCAGGACCAATACGTTGTTGTATCGATGCGGATATTTCTCTTTCTAACCACACAATTACTAGTACTTGTATTGTGATTCCCAGTAGGAGGGTCAAAATAGGTAGAATCCATATCAGTCCATAAACTTCTTTTAATAATTCCGATTTCGAAAAAGAATTGATAGTTTCTACCTGTACCCTCTCTATTATCATTTCAACGATCAACTTCCCCCATAATGATATCTATACTACCTAATATCGTCATGATATCAGCCAATTTCATTCTTTTAACTAGCTGAGGAAGAATTTGCAAATTAATAAAACCGGGTGGACGAATTTTCCATCTCCAGGGGAAAAGACTGTCATCTCCTACTAAATAAATTCCTAATTCACCTTTTGGAGCTTCTACTCTTACATAAAGCTCTTGCTTTGATAATTCAAAATTAGGGGAAGGTTTTTTACCAAGAAATCTATATTCAAAATCATTCCATTCCGAATTCTTTGCTTTCTTAAAGCGTCGGGCTTCTAAATTCTCATAAGGCCCCCCAGGAATTTTCTCTACAGCCTGTTGAATAATTTTTATAGATTCCTTCATTTCACCAATTCGTACTAAATAGCGAGCTAATGAATCTCCTTCTTTTTGCCATTGGACTTTCCAATCGAATTGATTGTAAGACTCGTAAGGATCAATTTTACGAAGATCCCATTGTATTCCAGAAGCTCGTAACATTGGTCCCGATAAACCCCAATTTACAGCTTCTTCTCCGCTAATAAAACCGACTCCTTCAACTCGTTCTAAAAAAATGGGATTCTGTGTAATAAGTTGTTGATATTCAACAACTCCTCGTAAAAAATAATCACAGAAATCTAAACATTTATCCATCCATCCATAAGGTAGATCCGCAGCTACTCCTCCGATGCGAAAGTAATTATGCATCATTCGCATACCTGTAGCAGCTTCAAATAGATCATATATCAATTCTCTCTCTCTAAAAATGTAGAAAAAGGGAGTCTGTGCGCCGAGATCCGCCATAAAAGGGCCAAGCCATAACAAATGAGAAGCTATACGGCTCAATTCTAACATAATTACCCGAATATAGCTGGCTCTTTGAGGTATTTGAATATTCTCTAAGAATTCTGGTGCATTTACCGTTATTGCTTCTGTAAACATAGTAGCTAAATAATCCCACCGTGT